AACGGGTCAAGGTCGATTGACCCACACTAGCACTTCCACGTAATAACTCTACTAAAGGTGATCCTATTACAGGAATAGCTTCAGGTACACCTGTCACGATTTTGACTGCCCAATACCCAATTTGGTCCCGGGGTAAGGAATAACCAGTTACACCAAACGATGCAGTCAATACAGCCAGAACCACACCCGTAACCCAAGTTAATTCGCGAGGTTTTTTAAATCCGCCCGTGAGATATACACGAAATACGTGTAGGATCATCATTAGGACCATCATACTTGCTGACCATCGATGAACTGATCGGATTAACCAGCCAAAGTTGGCTTCAGTCATTATGTATTGAACAGATGCAAAAGCCTCTGTAACGGTCGGACGATAGTAAAAAGTCATAGCAAAACCCGTAGCTACTTGTACTAAAAAACAAGTAAGTGTGATCCCCCCTAGACAATAAAATATATTGACATGAGGAGGAACATATTTACTAGTTATATCATCTGCAATCGCCTGAATCTCGAGACGCTCCTCGAACCAATCATATACTTTATTGAGATAGGTAAACCAGGGGGACTCCCCCTCTGAGAACCGTATATGAGAATTTCATCTCATACGGCTCAAGCAGAAACACCCAAATATTGATTCCAATGGATATGTAATAGAAAATTTGAAACTTCTTATTTATCCACTTGATTCAATCGTCTCTGAAGATACGAAGGAACCAAAATCCGAAATCTCTTCTTTGTTATGATGATAATGCCAAAATATCAAGTTAGCTCATCTGTATTTATGTTGATCGTTACAGGCCTCTTGAATCTTCTATTCCCTATTTATTTGTTATTTGATTTGTTGTTTTTGTGTTGCAGATTGACTATTGTTTACCATTTTTTTGATAGGAATTCTCTTGTTGAGACCCTATGAATCGATTGAAACCTCAGATTCATACTAGAACCACGATGATTCAATAAAACCCCAAAAGACCAAGGTTCTATGAGTAAGAACTATTTGATCATCACTTATTCAATGGATAGATGTAATGACTAAAAATCCAGAGAAATATTTGTCCTTCAGTCAAAATAAGCATGATTCTAAAGGAAGAAAAATCGTTCAATTTATCAAATACCCCTTTGTTTGTTTGAAAATTTTTTGAAGTCCGGTCACGAAGTCTGAATAGTAGGTATGAATCATAGTTCAAATATTTCTTGATCTATTCCATATATTACGTGCTCCAGATACTCGGATGAATATCCGACGAAGCGGAACCATCTCTATCGAGATGACAGACCCATTTTCTGTACTATCAATAGGATCAATTATAACAAGTCGCACACTCATATTCCGGAAATACCGAAACAACGGAATTCCACGGTCGAACTACCAGAATGGACTATAAATCTGAGTTTCATTTTTGATTGAAAAGCTAGGGCTTCGTGGTTCTTATGGACCTAACTCATTGAAATTCCATCCAGTAAAACAGAAGAATTATAAATCTCCAAAATAATAGATAGGAATATCGCAAATAGAGCCATTGCGACACCCATAAATGGGGTGGTTCCCCATCCAGGAGCCACTTTACCATATTCCGAATTCAATGGTTTCAATAAATCCCCTATAATAGTTCGTCTTGGCCCAGATCTAGAACTACCCTCAACGGTTTGTGTAGCCATAAATACTATTGCATTGGTTGAGATCTGTTGACTTTGTATACTATTCCGTTGTAAATAAACGATCTTATCGTAGCATAGATCCATCGTGATCTTGAAATTCTCTAATAATGGAAACAGCAACCTTAGTCGCCATCTCCATATCTGGTTCACTTGTAAGCTTTACAGGGTACGCCTTATATACCGCTTTTGGGCAACCCTCTCAACAACTAAGAGATCCATTCGAGGAACACGGGGACTAATTGAAGTAATGAGTCCCCCATATGGGGGACTCATTACTTCAATTAAGAATTAAGATAATGAAAAATCATTTCATCTTTTTAGTCGGGACCTTGGGCGGTTCTCGAAAAAATATAGCGAAAAAGATTATCCCTAAAGTCGAGACTAACAGGAATGTATAAACCAATGCTTCCATAGATTTGATCGCGGTTTACAATTATAGCTTCCACACCTGTTCATTTGGGATTATTTCCCAGATAAAGAAAGGACAAGAGCAAAGAAGGGCGATGATTAAAATCAATATTTCTACGGTACCTTATGTCAAATCAAAAAAAAAAACCAAAAATAGAGGCAAAAGATACCAGAGCATTGTTGTATCAGACTCCCTGTCTCCTTGTAGTTGGATCTCCAAGTTTTTGGAATGCTCCAAATTCCACTTGAGCATCCAAATCTGGGTCAATACCAGCAAAAACATCTCTGAACAAGGTTCTAGCGCCATGCCAAATGTGTCCGAAAAAGAAGAGCAAAGCAAACGTAGCATGTCCAAAAGTGAACCAACCCCTTGGACTGCTCCGAAAAACACCATCAGATTTCAAAGTAGCACGATCTAATTCAAAAATTTCACCCAATTGGGCACGTCTAGCATATTTTTTCACAGTAGCGGGATCACTATAGCTGACTCCATTGAGTTCGCCACCATAGAACTCAACAGTTACACCCACTTGTTCGACACTATACTTCGATTCTGCCCTTCTAAAAGGAACATCGGCTCTCACAATTCCGTCTCCGTCTACCAAAACTACTGGAAATGTTTCAAAAAAAGTAGGCATACGACGTACAAAAAGTTCATGCCCTTCTTTATCTTTAAAGATAGGGTGTCCTAACCATCCAACAGCTATTCCATCCCCGTTGTCCATTGAGCCTGCTCTGAATAATCCACCTTTCGCCGGATTATTACCGATGTAATCATAAAAGGCTAATTTTTCAGGAATTTTAGACCAAGCCTCTGATAAACTCAGATTTTCGGCTAGACCAGCACCAACTCTTCGATATATTTCTTGCTGGAAGTATCCCTGATCCCACTGATAACGAGTAGGACCAAATAATTCGATCGGGGTAGTTGCTGAACCATACCACATAGTTCCAGCAACAACGAATGCCGCAAAAAAGACAGCAGCGATACTACTGGAAAGGACAGTTTCAATATTGCCCATACGTAATCCTTTGTATAGACGTTGGGGTGGGCGGACACTAAGATGGAATAGACCCGCTAATATACCCAATGTACCTGCTGCAATATGATGAGAGGCTATTCCTCCCGGAACAAAAGGATCAAAGCCTTCCGCACCCCACGCTGGATTTACAGATTGTACTTTTCCGGTTAGTCCATAAGGATCGGACACCCATATTCCAGGACCATACAAGCCTGTTACATGAAATGCGCCAAACCCAAAGCAAGCCACCCCTGAGAGAAATAAATGAATTCCAAAGATCTTGGGCAAATCCAAAGAAGGTTTTCCCGTACGTTCATCACAGAATATTTCTAGGTCCCAATACACCCAATGCCAGATAGCTGCTAAGAAGCACAAGCCAGAAAACACAATATGTGCCCCGGCCACACCTTCGTAACTCCAAATACCCGGATTCGTTATAGTTCCTCCTGTGATACTCCAACCGCCCCATGAATTGTTTATTCCTAAACGAGTCATGAAGGGTATAACGAACATACCCTGTCTCCACATTGGATCAAGAACGGGGTCAGAAGGATCAAAAACTGCTAATTCGTATAGAGCCATCGAACCGGCCCAACCAGAAACTAGAGCTGTATGCATTATATGGACAGAAAGCAGCCGACCGGGATCATTCAATACGACGGTATGAACACGATACCAAGGCAAACCCATGGAAATACCCCTTTCTCAAAGAAAAAATAGACACTATGTAACTTTATCACATTGGAAATAACTATGCTACGGACCTCACCTTTTCATTGGATTATCTCGAAACAAGGGTTAATATTTATTCTGTTCCGTTGGTAATAATTGAACAATTCTGTTCGTAAGAACAAAGAGAAGCAGATCTATTCTATACCCAATAAGTACCAATACGCAATGGGGGGGATTCGTCCTATTTTTTGTGAGCGAATGTATAGATACTTGTTTATCATTCGAACAATCCGCTCGTAATAATTTTCCTTTATTCCGTCTTCCTCCATGAATCTTCCAATCTATCGATAAAATACGATAAACGAAAATATTATTAAGACAATAAACCCATTGTTTGTTACGTTTCCACATCAAAGTGAAATAGAGTACTTAACTCCCTTTTCTTTAATGCCCATTGGTGTTCCAAAAGTACCTTTTCGGAGTCCTGGAGAGGAGGATGCAGTTTGGGTTGACGTATAGTGTGACTTGTCAGACATATTGGGTCATATGGGATTTCCCCGTTCTCTCCCCCGATCGAGATATCCCCTGTTTCGCCCAAGAAATATTGATTGAACCATCAATAATTCGAAGCGTGAAGTGCAATTAGATCCATTTATTTGGTTGGGGGATCAATATTCTCAATTAAAAGAATTTATGGTTGGCTTGGACCAATAAAATGAAGTATACAGGCTCCGTTTAGAAAATACCAAGGTAATCTATGTATGATTACCGCTCTATCATAAATGATTCCTTTATACCATATGAGTGATCTCAAACTGCCAATCAATGGAATAATATGAGGAATACATCGAATATTTGGTGGAAGGAATGAAACAAAAAAAGAAGTCATAGCAAAAAGAAGCGGTACTGGGATCATTTGTCCTATATGTACAAATAGAATTCGGGCAGATCTTTACCCGGAGTAGAGCATAAACCTAAAAGAGTTGAAGAGGCCCATTCGGGAACAAGAAAATTACATCGTGATTTGGATCTCGATGAAACAATACATCAATGAGAGGTTAGTTCGATAAGTTCAGTGAATTCTTTTTTATAGGGAAGCAGGTCAAAACTCGTGTTTCTTGAAAAATGGAGGAAAAAGCCACTTCATTACTAATCTTCATTAGTAATAAAGTAAAAAGCCTGCTACAAAAAAAGAAATAGGGCTGGAATCGACACATTTATTTATTTTTTTTTTTTCTCAATTTTGATTTTTTGAACCGTATGCATCCAAAGGTGCGTGTACGGTTCCTAGGGAATACGATTTTGTCCTAATCAACCGACTTCATCGAGAAAGATTACTTTTTTTAGGACAAGAAGTTGATAGCGAGATATCGAATCAACTTGTTGGTCTCATGGTATATCTCAGCATAGAAGATGATACCAGGGATCTGTATTTGTTTATAAATTCTCCCGGCGGATGGGTAATCCCAGGAATAGCTATTTATGATACTATGCAATTTGTGCCACCAGATGTGCATACAATATGCATGGGATTAGCCGCTTCAATGGGATCTTTCATCCTGGTTGGGGGAGAAATTACCAAACGTCTAGCATTCCCTCACGCTTGGCGCCAATGAGTTTTTTATTTGAGAAAAAAAAAAAAAAAATAAAGACTATGCCTTCGTCATATGGAATATGAATAAAATAATTAAGTAATAATAGCATGGCATTTCAAGTTCGATATGAGCAAACTATTATTATTTTTTCATAATATAAGATTATGTATCGAGATAGTAGTATGAAAGAAAGGTTATTTCCGATTTGATCTTATGTATCGGGGTCCATTTCAGCGTCACAAACCTTTTTGCTTCCACACCAGAAGTCTCTTTACAATATTTATGTTATGAAAGAGTGTTAAAATAAAAAAAAAAAATGAAGTAAAAAATGATCTTTTTTTTTTGATCGGATCAGAAAGAAACTTTGGGATTGCTGAAGCACAGACGAGATAAATAGATAAAGCAACGGAACCATCATAGTATTTTTTGATTACTCCGAAAGGAAGGATGGTAAATGGATCATTCAACGATCTGGGTCTGATAGATTTGACTTGTCTCTTTCTTCGATGGAAAAAAGAGAAAAAGAAATTCCATTGCGGAGCCGTATGCACAAAAGAGGCCTGTACGGTTGTTCAATTCTATCTTTTTCTTCCTGCTTATTATTCTTTATCCCTTCCTGCGAGATAGAGGAATCGTTCATTATGTTATATCATCAGGGTTATGATCCACCAACCTGCTAGTTCTTTTTATGAGGCACCCACAGGAGAATTTATCCTGGAAGCGGAAGAACTACTAAAACTCCGCGAAACCCTCACAAGGGTTTATGTACAAAGAACGGGCAATCCTTTATGGGTTGTATCCGAAGACATGGAAAGGGATGTTTTTATGTCAGCAACAGAAGCCCAAGATCATGGCATTGTTGATCTTGTAGCGGTCGAAAAGACCGAGGGTTTCACATAAATCTTTGATTCCATTTCGAATCATAATTTGAATTTGAATGAATTATTATTTTATCTTTTATCTTCTTACCTGAGTAAAATATTAAATAGAAGTAATTCATAATCCTACGGTTAGGATCGATCTAAACCAGCCCATTCTGTATATAATTCAGCATGCCAACTATTAAACAACTTATTAGAAACACAAGACAGCCAATCAGAAATGTCACGAAATCCCCTGCTCTTCGAGGATGTCCTCAGCGTCGAGGAACATGTACTAGGGTGTATGTGCGACTCGTTCAGATCATGAGCTAGAACAAATGAGACGATTTTTACAGTATCAAGGACTCGTACCAACGAATAGAATGGAAGAACTCCATTCACTATCTAAAAATAAAGATCTCTCATATACCTCTATTTTATGGAATTTATGGTTTCCATTGGTGCAAATCCAACCACCTCGATTTGAGATGAAAAGCAATTCCCTATTGGTAGCAAATGGTTATCCATTAAGCGGGGGAATGATATTTAAGAAGCAGAAAGATTATGCTCCTACTCTTGCAAGAACGGACTAACAGGGTCAGCTACCTGTTCAACCTTCATAATTAAATGCCGTCACTGTATGGATAGATCTCATTGTAAAAAGACCCATTACTCGATAATTCGTGGGTAGAGCCAAAGAGTGTGAACTGTACAAGTTACCAATAACATTGATTAAATGAAGAAAGGGGCTCCGGTGTATAGAGAGGACCTCGCCGTTTAAGAAGTAACCATAGAAACGATGGAAGCCACTATTTGTCCATTTACTATTTATTTAAATACCTAATATTGATACCATTTTTTTTGAGTGCCTGGGAGAAATAAAAAAAAATAGTGGTTGGGAAGGTTATAGTAGCAAAAGCCATTGGAATTTTTATTTTATACATCGGAAGAATCCGTTTTGTTATTAATAAACCAGGAGAGGGGAAAAGAATGACTGAAAGAAAAGAAATCAATTAGTTATTCATCAAAGTTTCTTTTGATTCAATGACCAGAGTTAGACGAAGATATATAGCTCGGAGACGTAGAACAAAAATTCGTTTATTTGCCTCAACCTTTAGAGGGGCTCATTCAAGACTTACTCGAACTGCTACTCAACAGAAAATGAGAGCTTTGGTTTCCACTCATCGGGATAGAGGCAAGCGAAAGAGAAGTTTTCGTCGTTTGTGGATCACTCGGATAAATGCAGTAACTCGTGAGAATAGGGGATCCCATAGTTATAGTCGATTAATACTTGATCTGTACAAGGGGCAGTTGCTTCTTAATCGTAAAATACCTGCACAAATAGCTATATCAAATAGGAATTGTCTTGACACGATTTCTAGTGAGATCATCAAATAAAAAGATTGGAAGGAATTCACTGGAATGCTTTAAACGGAGTTCCCCGGAGAATGAACTCCGGGAGGGTATAGTATAAATTCATATGATAAGATAAGTAGTAGGAATGAACGAACACGTTTCAATAAAAAAAAAAGATCTCTTCTTCCCCCATTCTTTTTTTTTGTTATTATTACATTTCGGCGCGGCAATCTCTCGGCTTTTTTGAACAAAACATCAATCTGAGTTCCAATTAGAGTTTTGATTCAATTGAGGAATAGGCTTATTTATTTCTGGTTCTAGGACCAGTAGTTCTAGGGATAGACTCGGTTCTCTCAAATTGTTTCTCATTATTAAGAAAAGGTAACAAAGATAAAATACGAGCTTGTTTTATAGCAATAGTAATTAATCGTTGTTGTTTCAAGGTTAATTTATTCACTCGTCTAGATAATATTTTTCCTTGTTCACTAATAAATCGACTAATTAAACTCATGTTTCTATAATCAATTTGATCCCCCGATCCAATTGGGGGCAAACGCCTATTAAAAGATCGCTTGGATTTACGAAAGGGCCGTTTGTGTTTATCCATGGTTTACTTCTTATTTAGAAAATCCTATTTCTTCATTCATTTCGGATCCGACCGAAATAGAACTCGATTTGTATATGTTATATATGTATATGTAATTTCTTCCGCTTCCTCAGAAGAGTGGCACACGCCTTCTGTTCGATTTATTTCTTTATCTCTCCATGAATCGTATGTTTGTAACAATAAGGGCAGAATTTTTTCAAGTCCAATTGACTAGGTGTATTGTGTCGATTCTTTTGAGTAATATATCTGGAAATGCCCCGCGATTCTTTATTCAAACCATTTCGGACACAACCGGTACATTCCAAAATAACTACTACTCTGACATCTTTACCCTTAGCCATGAACCTCCTTTGGATTTTGGATTCACTCAATTCTTCTATTTTTGATTCGAACCGAAGCGAAGAAGAAAGGAATGAAAAATAAATAGACGAGAAGTTGCTAACTCAAAATTCAATTATGAAAGATTTCGTTGCAATCAATAGAGTAATAAAATGATTAAGTAATACAATTCTTTCTAACTATCAATTATTCCTAATCCCAGTATTTCATTTACCATCTCGTATAATCTCGAACAGCCTGCCCTCAACCCACATTTTGATTTCTGTTCTCCCTATAGGAATTCTATCCTGAATTAATTATATCCTGAACCCAAGTTTTGGTGAGGTTCAATCCACTTTTATTCTTTCTCTCTCTTTCCTATCCTAAACAACTGAAAAAAAAAAAGGGGGGGGGAAGGGATTATTCACAGAGAATTTATTGTATCTCTAATTTTCTTGATCCCTTCCCATGTCAATAACTAGAATGAAAAAAAGGGGAATGTCAGCGCATCTGGGAATAAACGATTGATCTCTATCAATAGACCCGCCAAAGATCCGAACCAGAGAGCAGTTAGCACAGGTGCCGTGGAGAGATATGTTTTTATATCTCGCATTGAAAATCCTCCTTCTTTTTCTTTAAAAATGGATTTTATTGTATATTGTAATACATATATGATCAGATTCATATGTAGTTAAAGACCGTTTGTACGAGGAATCCCTAACAAAAATAGATATATACAATGACCCGGTAGATAAGATCTGCCTGTCCCTAAAACAGAAGATGAACCCTTCTTCCTGAGCATTACTGATAAATATTCATTCCTTTCCACGTTTATACGTTGGGTATGTATATAATTCTTTATGAGACCAAAAAGAAGAAATGGCAAAAGAAATATAGATAGAGGAAATTACAATATGGAAAACAAAACATGGATTCCCTACAATGGCACTGTACAACAAATGAAAGGGATGTAGCGCAGCTTGGTAGCGCGTTTGTTTTGGGTACAAAATGTCACGGGTTCAAATCCTGTCATCCCTACCTATTACTTCTCTTATGGACAGTTACGCGGGGTCAATTGAGATCGATTAAAATTGGACATAATTTATCATTGTATGATAAATTACATACAAGATATATTGGAGGTACAAAAAGAACCCTTTTCTTGACATTTGTATCCCCCGTCATAATAAAGCGCTCTTAGTTCAGCTCGGTAGAACGTGGGTCTCCAAAACCCGATGTCGTAGGTTCAAATCCTACAGAGCGTGATTCTGCTCTTTTAATGTCGAATCACAATAAAATAACTGCACTAGCTTCAAATGCAACCCGAATTTGACCTCCTGGAGATTAAGGAGGAGGTCAATCAAAAAAAGAGATTTTACTCAATTAAAGGTCCAACTGATCACCGCGTCTGTATTGTAAATATGCAGTTACGAATAATCCGGCCAAAGTAATAGGAATTAGACCTAACACAATTCCAAATAGAAAAACTTCAATCATTTCAAT